TTTAATAAAAATCTAAGAGGCTTAAACTCTTCACATTATATTATGCTATATTAAAATGGTTGGCTTAAAAATGATCTTACTGCAAAAAAGATTCTAACCATCCAAAATAAATTGTAAAAGCAGATTTTTGCACAAAATTTAGAATTTTGAGGGTTAATACAATTCAAATGAAAAAATACAACTTATTTATAAAAGACCCAGTGGTCATAATAATAAAAAGCTCCTTACTTAATACCCCAACACCATACAGAATCTCTTTTTTATGGAATATGGGGTTTATTTTAGGAATAACATTAGTGTTACAAATTGTAACAGGTTTAGTTTTATCTATAAACTATGTAGCCCACACATCGATAGCTTTCGACAGAGTTATTCACATTATACGAGATTTAGATGCTGGGTATATTATACGGTACCTTCATATAAACGGAGCATCTCTGTTTTTTATAGCAATGTTTATTCACATCGGACGAGGGATTTACTTTAATTCTCCTATAAAACTTCCTACTGTTTGGGTATCGGGAGGGGTCATTTTTTTACTATCTATAGGCACAGCATTCATAGGGTATGTTCTACCTTGGGGGCAGATATCTTTCTGGGGGGCAACAGTAATTACAACCATAATTTCAGCTATTCCTTATGTTGGTAAAGACATTATACTTTGATTATGAGGAAACTTCTCAGTATCCCAACCAACTCTTAATCGGTTTTTATCTTTCCACTTTATCTTACCATTAGTAATCATGGTCGTAGTTATAATCCACCTAGTTATATTACATAAGACAGGATCTAGAAGGCCTACCGGAGTAAACCCAGATTATGATAAGATAAAATTTTATCCTTACTTTGCTGTAAAAGATTTCACTCCTTTAATAGTAATCTTTATTGTACTTGCTATATTATTAGCCCAAGAGCCTAACATATTAGGGGATGTAGAGAATTATAATCAAGCTAGAATAGCAAGAACCCCTCCACATATTCAACCAGAATGATACTTTTTATTTGCATATGCAATCTTACGGTCTATTCCATCTAAACTAGGAGGAGTAGTAGCAATATTAGCCTCAGTATTAGTAATCTTTACACTTCTAGTAAAGTCCCCTAAGCTTAGAAAAAAATTTAGCCCTGCTAAAAAAGTTTCTTTTTGGGTACTAGTTTTTGTATGGCTACTCTTAACATGAATTGGAGCTAATCCTGTTGAAGATCCTTTTATCTCTGTTGGGGCCGGACTAACAGCTCTCTACTTTTCTTTATTTATTGTAGTATAATTCTCTTATAGTTTAAATGAACATAGCTTTTTCAAGGCTAAAGAAAAAAGAGTTTGGTAACTATTCTTCTACTATCTTCAGTGATAAGAATATCTTCAAGATCATGGATTATAGTGTGGATTATAATAGAAATTAATATAGTTTGCATATGTTTCTTAATTAATAAGGAGAGTAAATCAGAAATATTAACCAATTTCTCATTAAATTACTTTATTGTACAAGCAATAGCATCAAGCGTTTTATTATTAACAGCATATTGTAAGATAGGAGAACAAGTAAGAGGAATAATTATCACAGTAATAATCCTCACTAAAATAGGAGCATGGCCTATGCACAGCTGATATATAACAATGATTAATAAGATAACTAATAAAAAATACCTAATTATTATAATGACTTGGCAAAAGATTATCCCTATGTTTTTAATATCACTGATAAGATTAAGAATTCTAGTACTTTCAGCAGTAATACTGACCTTAGTAATACCAGCCTTCATACTAAGAAATAGTATGTCATTTAAAAGAATTATTGCGCTGTCGTCCTTGAATTCTAATAGATGATTAATCTTATCAGTGATATTAAAATGAAGTATTTTTGTAAGATTCCTAACTATTTATAGAGTAGCTCTTGGCATGGCTATATTTCACATGCAGATAAAGCAAACGAAAACAACATCACGATTAGAAGAGCCATGAGAGACTGCCTTAATTTTTATGAATTTAGGGGGAGTGCCTCCGATAATAATATTCAGGGCTAAGATTTTAGTAGTTAAGAGTCTTCTTGCAGTAAACTTAAAGCTCATCAGAATAGTTCTCGTTTTAGTAAGGTGTGTTTTTCTGTACTTTTACTGTTGGTCTATAATAAGAGCAATAATTAAAAAATCCCAAAAATCCCAAATAGCACAACAGTTTAAAAAAACACCAGCGAGGATCACATATTTTTTAATATCAAGTATTTGTTTAAGAGTGTGAGCATTTTTAGGCTTAACCAAAAAGGGCTTATCTTGATAGGGTAAGATTAAAAAGCCTATGAAATAAAGTGTTAAGCATATTAGCCTTTGAAGCTAAAGGATATTTTCAAAGATATAAACCAAGACTTCTAATCTTAAATTTCCTGTAGGAGTATCTTATATTATATTATATATTAAAGTAAATTATTGAATAATAACTTTAGTTATTTTAAATTATTCAATAATTTACTTATACTAAGTAATTTATATTATATAAATTACTTTAAATAGTATAATACTATATAATATGTATATAACTAATAGAATCTTAAGTATACTACTATTCTATGTTATATAACTATTCTATAAGTATATACTATTATATATTATAATATATAATATATACATACTATATACTATAGTATATATAACTATTCTATATATATATATACTGTATATTATATTATATATTACTTAAACTTACTATGTTTTAACTGTTTAGCCCCTTCAAAGCTAATGCCCCCTTAGGACTATAAACATTTAAATATTAATTATTAAAATTAAAACTATAAATATCGGAAGGGTGAAAAACTTGACCGCGTAAAGCCTGAAGTACACCTTGTAAAATGAATTTAATCACACTCTTACCCCCCTAGCTCCTAACAACTCTGCTCATGATTTTTCTCTTTTGTAAGAAGATACTCTTATAACTAGGCTGGACATTTTTCTTGAACTTAGAATTGAAATAAACCCTATATTTGTAATGTTTACTATCATAAAAAAGTTTGTTTTAAAAAAATTAAAAGTTAAAATACCACCTATAAGAACTAGAATTCCCACAAATAAATCAAAGAAGGTAAATACAGGAACAGGTAAAAAATAAAATATAAAGCTAGGCCCTATAAAAGAACAGCAAAAAAATAAGATAACGACAGGTAAAAAGAATATAGGATTTTCTCTAAACTCTATAGACCTTAAGAAGGATGGGTTACCTGTAAACCCTATAAAAATTAATCGAATTCTGTAAGACACAGTTAAACAACAACACAAAAAGAAAATTGCTGCTGAGACTCTAAAATCATAGAAGAATAAAACCCCTAAGATAGCGTCTTTTCTATAAAATCCTAGGGTAAACGGGAAACCGATTAGTCTTATACACCTTATATTAAAGAATACTTTTCTCACTAAGGAGTCCCCTATAGACCCAAATTTTCGGGAGTCTTGGTCCCCCAAAATTATATGTATAAGTCTCCCTGTAGATAAAAATAATATACTTTTAAAGAAAGCATGAAAAGATATATGTAAAAAACACAAGAGTCAATTACCAGTTGATAGAGAAAATATTATAAAACCTAACTGTCTAAGAGTAGATATAGCAACTACTTTTTTAAAGTCTAACTCGACTATTGAGCAAACTCCAGCCAAAAACATAGTAAACAGAGAAATGAATCTCAAAAAGTAAAAAAAATCAAATAGAAGATAATTAAATCGTACTATAAGATAAATACCTGCTGTCACTAAGGTTGATGAGTGAACAAGGGAAGAAACTGGTGTTGGGGCTGCTATAGCAGCTGGTAACCAAGAAGAAAAAGGTATCTGTGCTCTTTTAGTAATACACCCTATCCCTAAGATTAGTGAAAACAATAAGCTACAACCTTGAGAAATAAAATCCATATTTATCCAACCATTAGAAAGTATAAATATAAATCTTATAATAAAGAAACAATCACCCACACGGTTTGTAAATACTGTGACTAAACCTGAGTTTAAGGATCTAGCGTCATTGTAGTAAATAACCAACAAAAAAGAGATCAACCCAAGACCATCCCAACCCAATATTACTGAGATTCAAGAGTTAGAAAAAACAAGAAATATTATTGACAGGACAAATAATATTAAAATAAGTAAAAATCGATTATTATCAGAGTTTATAGAGTTGGCTTTGATTGATATGTAAAATCTTGAGTACAAAAACACAATAGAAGAGATCAAACTTACAAAAGAGAAAAAGAAACAAGCTAGGTAGTCAAAGTTAAACCTTAAATGAAAATCTGCTAACCTACTAAAGGTAATAAATAAATCTAGTACATATCTTGTGTAATTTATAGAAAAAACACCAAGGGATAAAAGAAGAAGTCTAACAACAAAAAATAGAAAAGAAAGCAAATAAAAAATGACTAGAATTTTCTATAACTCCACAAGTTATTATTTTTATTAAACTATCTAATCAAATAAAAAACAAGACAGGGTATAATAGGACAAAATAACAATGAGAAAATCTTAAAAAAGAGTGAAACACGTTTATATTACTTATAACTGGGGAAAATCTTTCACCATGGGTGGGGATTGTATAAAGAAAAATACAATAAACACCTGTTATTATTAAAATAAGGAAAATGAAGCCTAAATCGTACAAACTAACCATTCTCAATGAACTAAAAATCATAGCCTCAGAAAAAAACGATATAAAAGGAGGTAGGCTTAAATTCAAAGTATTTGAAATAAACCACCATATTCTAAATACAGGGGAGGTTAAGATTAGGCCTTTAAGAATAAAGACTCTACGAGAAGAGAATAAGTTGTACGATAACCCTATTAGTAAAAAAAGCAAAGGAGAGATAAACCCATGGGCTACCATTATTAATAAAGCCCCTCATACCCCTATTATTCTAAAAGAAAGTAACCCTAGTATTATTACTCTTATATGAACTACTGAAGAGTAAGCAATAATTATTTTTAAGTCATTTTGTCGTACACAAAGCACACAAACATAAATACTACCTAGTATACATAAGTAAAAAAGAAAAGAAATAAATAAAGATTGGCCATAGAACAAGAACGGGATAACAAAAGAAAAACGGATAATACCGTAACCCCCTAGTTTCAGTATCACCCCTGCAAGAATTATAGACCCTGATAAAGGAGCCTCCACGTGGGCCTTAGGTAATCATAAATGAACACCGTAAAGAGGTAGTTTAGTAATAAGAACTATAAACATGAAAAAATAAAATAAGATAAAAGTACAGTCGCTAAAACTAAGTGAAAAAAAAGAGGATCCTAGAATAGGGTAATAGTATAATAAAAATACTAGGAAAGGGAGAGAAAAAACCATAGTATAAAAAAACATGTACAAGGAAGCTTGAATTCGCTCTATTGTAGGTCCTATACTGAGAAGGAAGATAAATATTAACACAAAAGACACCTCAAAAAAAACGTAAAATATAAGATAATTAAAAAAGTAAAACCTAAAAATAATAAAAAATATTATAGTATATAGACAACCAGAAGAAAACGGTGATGGTTTTATAGAAATAATAGATAAATAAAACACCCATAAAGATAAAAATGACAGGATTGTTGAATAATAATCACCGAGAAAAACACCATCAAACCATCAACTCCTCGATAACTTAAATAAACAGGTAAAAACAACAGGTAGAGACCAAATTAAGATGTTTATTTCTAGCAAAGAAGCACTTAAAAAAAATAATATAACTACACCTAAAAGCATTTAAACTAGGTTAGAGAATTTTTTTGAGCCTCTAAAAGAAAAAATAGAAGAAACGTACAAAGAAACCCCATATGATCCAACACATACAGCAATCAATAAAAATAAGATGCTAACATATCAACTAAACGTTATACATACTACAAAGAAACCAAAAAGAATAAAAAATTCAATTGTTAAGAGGGAAATAACTCTATGTATATTATAAAAGTAAAGTGAAAAAAGCATGAAAATCAGAAATATTAGAGAAATTAGCATTTTCCTTAATAGTTCAAAGAATACTGGTTTTGTAAACCTGAGGATGTAAAGGAATTATAGTGTTATTAATCTCTTTTGTAGTTATAAGAGTAATATTATACTCAATTACCCCTATTAAATACACTTTTTCTTTAACTTTAAGCTCATTAGTTGTTATAATTATATCTTATGAATTCTGCAACAGGATTTTTTTAAGAATGGCCGTAGTTATCTCTTTTTCTTCTGGAATAATAATTCTATTTTCTTACTGTTCTGTAATAACTTCTTATGAAAGAAAAAACAAATCTTCTAGTGCTTCTATACTATTATATATATTATTAGGCACACTTGTTTTGTTTTTGAGCCCTCTATCAAAAAACTGTTTAACTGGGTCAGTAAAAATAAGGATGATAGCAAGAGGCCTGAGTTTAATGTTTATAATATCTTTAGTTATCTTAGTAATACTTATAATTAATAAAAGATTAATAAGGCCTAAAAAATCTCTACTAAGATCCTACTAAGTGACAAAAAAGAAAGAGTTCTTAAAACTAATCACTATTTATAACTTATCCTTTTTACTATCTATTATCGGAGTTTTATTATCTGTTGCTTTTTTTACTCTATTAGAACGTAAGATTATAAGATTAATACATTATCGTGTTGGCCCTAATAAAGTGGTTATTTATGGGGTGTCGCAGCCAATAAGCGACGCGGCTAAGCTTTTAACTAAAGAAAACATAAATATATCTTCTCAAAAGAAATTAATATTTTATTCAGGTCCCACTGTAAGGCTATGTTTAATAGTGTTAGTGTGAGAATGGAGAGAAACAAAATATAGTATAATATCTCCCACCTTAAAAATTTTTATTATTTTAGGTATCATAAGGTTAACAGCATATGGATTCATTTTATCCAGTTGAGGGAGGAATAGAAAATATTCATTAATTGGGGGATTTCGAGCTGTAGCCCAAGTAGTCTCTTATGAGGTGTGTTTAATTTTATTTCTTATAATTATTATCTTCCTAACAGGGTCGTACAAATTTATATTAATAACAGAGATACAGAAAAGATTTTGGTTCATAATATTTATGCCTCCTTTATTTATTACCTGGGTGATACTGTGTATAGCCGAGTCGAATCGGACCCCTTTTGATTTAGCTGAGGGGGAATCAGAGTTAGTATCGGGCTTCAATGTAGAGTATGGAGGGGGTATATTTGCTTTAATTTTTATTGCGGAGTATGGTATAATTATGTTTATAAGGGCATTAACTGCTATGTTTTTTATAGGAAGATCTTTACTGTTGGTAAAAACCATATTAATATGTATCACCTTTATTTGAGTACGGTGCGCCTTCCCTCGTGTAAAGTATGATAAGTTGATAAACATTTCATGAAAGATAGCACTACCCTACAGGCTGAGCTTACTTTTGCTCTCTGCTAGCTTGTGTATACTATAAAAGGATTTAGAAATGTTAAATTTACATTTTACTAAATCCTTGTCCCCTACCCCAAATTTTATTTAGTAAAGCTTAATATTTTACGTTTTGAAGACGTATAGTTTATATTAACTTAAAGCTTTAAAGAAATCTCTTTAACAACAGGTCCTTTCGTACTAAGTTGTAGAAAATTTAATCCTTAGATAAAATCCAGTCTGGCTCAAGCCGACTTTAACTCAGATCATGTAAAGATTTAATAGATGAACAATCTACCTACCTAAGCGGCTACACCTAGTAGGAACTTTAATCCAACATCGAGGTCCCAATCCTTCTTAGTAATAAGAGCTATAAAAAAAGATAAAGCTGTTATCCCTAGAGTATTTTTCAATTTTTCTTTATTAAAAGTTCTTATAAGGTAAAAATAAAAATATTTTTATTTTATTATTGCCCCAACTAAATCCACAAAAGTGGATAAAAATTCTAGGGTCTTTTTGTCTTAAGGATAGTTTTGTTATTTTCAACAAAAATATAAGTTAAGCTTAAGAATTTAATAACTTATTAATTTCTCCTTTCATACGAGTTACCAATTAAGTAGCTAATGATTTTGCTACCTTAGTGTGAAACACAGCCATTTACTATAGAGCATAGGGCAGAAGAGACTGTAAATACTACAGCTAAGCTTTTATTAAACATTTTAATAAGTAATTAGTAAAAAATAAAAGTTTAAAAAGTATAAATAAAAAAAAATCAAAGAATAAAATTTAACCCTACTAATAAATTAATTAATTTAAAGTTTTAGATAGAAAAATTAATCTTTTAAAATTTAGTGTAGTTATAACACAGAGTCCCACTAATAAAGACAAAAAACAAGCCAGATAATAAGATTAATAAAGTATTTACCCCTTTTTTACAATTTTTTCTAGATATTAAAGTAGACGAGAGCGTATTACTCCTTATTAAGGCTTAAACAAAGTTCTACATTTAATGGCCTAAACAAGATCCTATTTTTTCTAGATTAAGCATAAACACCCATAAGTCTAATTCTCCTTATACAAAAGGTAAAAAAATCACCAAGGGGGTCCCCTTACAGTTTTTTTGAAAAATAATTTTAAGAGATAAAAAAATTTTTTTAATGTCATAATTTAAATATGGAAGGAGCTTTATTTTATTTTGTTGTAAGCAAAAAAGTAACTCCTAAACAAGAGGCTTTTTCCAAAACCCCTACTTTGTTACGACTTATCTATCAAAAGAGTGACGGGCGATATGTACTCCTGCTTAAAAACTAACCAGCAACAGATTTAAACAACTGCTTACTTTCAAATCCATTTTTATTGAGAATTACTTCACAAAAATAATAAAAGTAGCTCAATTTATCCATTAGATATTCTACACATTGACCTGAATTAAGATAAAATTATTTTTAGGAATAAGCTGTATCTTAAAACTTAACAGCCGCACATAAAAATACTAAAGGTGAAGATAAAGGAGGGGTATCAGGTTATAAAATCAAGCTCCTCTGAAGAAAAACAGGCCGCCAGAAAGGTTAAGTTTTTTAATTATTAATTACTACCTTAAAGTATCCACATCATAATAGGGTATCTAATCCTAGTTTGTTGATATTTACCACCCACCTGAAAGTTAAAAAATAGTAATAATTTCACCTAAGTACTAAATTTTTAAGTGATAACAAAAGGGTTAAAATAAATTTAATGAAAAAGGTATGACCGCGACTGCTGGCACAAGCTTTGTCCTCAATATCTGTAACAAAATTTTTACAAAACTAACCATTAGAAAAATAAGATTTATCCTATAAAGTAAGAATAGAAGATAAAATATAAAGACCCCTTCAGGCACCAAAACTAAACCTTCTCCTTAACAAAGAGATATTCTATAAACTAAGTTTGGGAGAGACTGCAAAAGCTTTTTATATTTAAAAGATATAAAGATTATTTTATCTTAAGACTCTTGATGATAAATTAAAGAGTTTACAGCTCCTTTTTAAAGTCACCTTTTTTATCAAGGGTTAAATCTACAGCACCCAAAGCCGTAATCTTATATAGAATATCCCTAGATAATCTTAATAGTTAAAAAACATTAGATTGCAAATCTAAAAATTTTTAAGATAAGTCTTTTGGCAGAGCCTTAACTAATTTTCAAAATTAATAATAAAAAGACGATAACAAAACTCTAGAGATTATGAGCCCCTAAGCTTTAAGCTTTAAGTTATCTTAGCCATTGAAACTCTAGGTCGAAACTAGATAAAAATGCTAAGTAATATTAGTATCAAGTAAGAGTTCCTTTTAGCCATTCGTACAAAGTTGCCCCTAAAATAAGAAAAAGTACTAATCAACAAGAAAAGTATACAAAACCCCTAAAAAAGTAGACTAAAGGAAAAATACTTACTAAAAGAATTTCTACATCGAACAAAAGAAAGATAATAGAAAAAAGAAAAAATGGCATAGAAAAAGGCAAAAAACTTGAAGAAAAAGGTGTAAACCCACACTCAAAGGGGGATGATTTAGCAATTATAGAATACTTTAAGCTGAAAGATAGTAAAAAAGTTAATGTAAGAAAAACAACAGGTAGAATTAGAGAAACCAAGAAATAAACTATAAAAGGTATAGTTTTAGGTCCTATTAATTGGAAATTAATTATACTAGATATACTAAAAAACTATTAAACTCCTCACCAGTAAAACACTAAATATAAGCAAAATCAAACAATATCTACAAAATGTCAATATCACACAGAACACTCAAACCCTAGCCTACGATTAGGTCTAATATAAAGGTTGCTAAAACGAAATAAACAAATTAATAAAAGAATTCTTCCGATTAAAACATGTAGTCCATGAAACCCTGTTCCTATAAAATAAATAGAGGAATAAGAAGAACAAGAAAAAGTAAAGGTGCAAACATAGTACTCTAAAAGTTGGAATATAGTAAAACTTAACCCTAACAGAAGAGTCAATGATAAAGATAACACCCTAGATTTAAAGTCCCCCAACTCCATAGAATGGTGGCACCAAGTGACAGAAATACCTGAGGAGACTAAAAGAATAGTATTTAGAAATGGGATACCTATAGGATCAAAAGTAACAACTCCCACAGGAGGCCAAACTCCTCCAATCTCAATTGCAGGGGCTTCAGCTAAATGAAGGTATCCTCAGAATATTCCTAAAAAAAAGAAACACTCAGAAATAATAAAAAAAATTATACCGATTTTAAAACCAACCCCAGCCTCTTCGTTGTGAGAGCCCTCATAGCAAGATTCACGATGAATATCTCGTCCTCAAAGAAAAGAAGAAAAGAATAGTAAAAATAAAGACACTAAAAAAGGATACACGTTAAATCTACGCACTATAATAACTACACCTAATGCAAACCTAAGAATAGAAAAAGAAGTTAAAAGAGGCCAAGGCCTTAAATTAACAAGATGAAAAGGAATAAATTTTTTCATTTAATGAGACTCTACTACACCTTCAGATATGTAAAGAAGAAGTAAAGACATAAATACATAAGACTGAATAAAAGAAACCCCTACTTCTATAAAAATTAATAAAAACTGGGCTAAAGACCCTAACAATATAAAAGAAAAAGGCAAAGAAATTAAAGCCCCAGCAATAAGAGACATTAATAAATGACCAGCTATTATATTAGCCGTAAGACGAAAAGTTAAAGCAATAGGTCGGATCAAGTTTCTTAACAGCTCTACTAAAACTATAAACCTAATAAGACCTAGCGGAGTACCAACAGGGATGAGGTGAGATAAAAAGTGTTTTATAAAATTAAATCAAGTAAAAAATATAATAGAGAATCAAAAAGTAAAAGAGAAAGGCAAAGTAGTAAATAAATGAGAGGTTAAAGAAAAAATATAAGGAAAAATAGCTAAAAAATTTAATACAAGAATATAAAGAAAAATAGAAGTTAAAAATAAATAAACACCCTTACGAGGAGAATGAATAACATAGCCTACCTCAGAATTTAAAGAAACAAGAGAAGTTAACAAAGAAGAAGAGACTAACCCTCTAGTAGAATAATATAAGTAAGGAAAAAGAAAGATTAGAAGAACTCTTAAAACCCAAGAAAAAGAAAACAAACTTAAAGAAGGGTCAAAAATAGAAAAAAGATTGGTCATTATCATTTAATTATCAAGGAAGGTTTGAGCTATTCAATTTTAAAGGCTTGGAAAAAGTAAAATGCTTAAAAGTTAAGTTTTTTAGGTAAAGAGACATAGAAAAGAAAAAGATAAAAGAAAATAGAAAAAAGATTACTCAAGGAAAAGGTATTATTTGAGGAAGAATTAAGTATTTAATCTTAGCCCTGACAAAGCTATATTACTATTAACTGATACCTAAAATATTTATAGTTAAGTTTGACTCTTCAAGGATGTCTAAAAAATAAGAAGAAGAAACTTTATTAAAATCCTCATTACCACAAACCTTTAGAGAAATAGGCATAAAAGAGTGGTTAGACCCACAGATTTCAGAACACTGACCAAAGAAAGACCCCACACGTGAAGGGTTAGAAAATAATTGATTAATACGACCAGGAACAGCGTCCACCTTAAGCCCTAAAGAGGGGATAGCAAAAGAATGAATAACATCGGTAGAAGTGATTAAGAACCGTGTGACAGTATTAACAGGAATATACAAATCAGAAGAACTAGATAAAAGACGAGGAGACATAGAAAAATCTTCGTCAAGCATTGAATCGTACTCATATAAAGAAAATAATGAGTCAGAGTTAGAAAGCTTAAAAGAGAGGTTGTTAAACAAAGGGCAAATATAAGTCCAATATCATTGATGGGCTACAACTTTAATAGAGAATGAAGGGTTTTTGATGTCCTCCATAAAATATAAAACCTGCATCGAAGGTATTACCAAAAAAAATAAAAGAAAAGCAGGAATAATAGATCAAACTGTTTCAATAAAAGTACCCTCGGATAAAAATTTATAGTACCTAGAATTTAACACCAAATAAAATATAATATAGAAAATCAAAAAAATAATTATTAGTATAATCACTATAATATGATCATGGAGAAAAACTAATTCTCCTATAGAGATACTTCTCCTATCCTGAAAACCAAAAGAAAACCAAGTTGGCATTTATAGAAAATTAAAGTAAAACTACACCCTTAATAGTTTTTAAGCTTTGGGTATTAGTATGAGAAGGTAAAGGAGACTCTATGTCGAACTCATTAGGGAGAGAAGAAGAAGAGACGTATAAAGGTCTTGAAAGAGAGTCTCAAATAATATATAAGAAAAAAATAATTGAAAAGACTGTTAAAATTCTCCCAATTCTAGAAAAAGTATTTCAGTAAGTAAAACTATCAGGGTAATCACAGTATCGTCGGGGTATGCCATTTAAACCTAAGAAGTGTTGAGGAAAGAAAGTCATATTTACACCTAAAAATATAACTCAGAATTGACCTTTTAAATAGTAAGGGTTTATAGGCATATTATAAGAGTAAGGGAATCAATGGGTAATACCTGATATAATAGCAAAAACAGCCCCCATAGATAAAACATAATGGAAATGAGCTACAACATAGTATGTATCGTGTATAGAAACATCCAATGAAGAATTAGATAAAATAACACCAGTTAAACCCCCCACAGTAAATAAAAAAACAAAACCTAAAGATCAATAAAAAGAAGGGGTGAAGTTAACATAGCCTCCTATTATAGTAGCTAGCCAACTAAATACTTTAACCCCAGTAGGAACAGCAATAATCATTGTAGCAGCAGTAAAATAGGCTCGAGTGTCAACATCTAAGCCTACAGTAAATATGTGGTGAGCCCACACAATAAAACCTAAGGTCCCAATAGAAACTATAGCATAAATTATACCCAATCCTCCAAAAGGTTCCCTTTTATTTCTGTAAGTTATAACTGTATGAGAAATAATACCAAACCCTGGTAAAATAAGAATATAAACCTCTGGGTGGCCAAAGAATCAGAAAAGATGTTGGTAGAGGATAGGGTCACCTCCTCCTACAGGGTCAAAAAAAGTAGTGTTAAAATTACGATCTGTTAATAGTATAGTAAGAGCAGCAGCTAATACAGGTAAAGAAAAAGCTAAGAGGAAAGAAGTAATCAAAACAGATCAAACAAATAAAGGAACATTAGACCATCTTATGCCTAAAGTTTTTATGTTAAAAATAGTGACAATAAAATTAATAGCACCTAAAATTGAAGAGACCCCAGCTACATGTAAACTAAGGATACCAAAATCTACAGCAGGGCCTGAATGGAAAATTCCATTAGAAAGAGGAGGATAAACAGTTCATCCTGTACCTACACCAGAACCCACTACAGCAGATCTGATAAGCAAAGATAAAGAAGGAGGCAAAAGTCAAAACCTTATATTATTAAGACGAGGGTAAGCTATATCTATAGCCCCAATTATAACTGGAACAAGAAGGTTCCCAAACCCTCCTATTATAATAGGTATTACTATGAAAAAAATTATAACAAAAGCATGGGCTGTAACTACTGAGTTGTAATAATCGTAGTCTATCAGATAGTCCCCAGGAACAGTAAGCTCAAAACGAATAACGGATCTAAGACTAGTGCCTAACATCCCGGATCAAACACCGAAAATAAAATATAAAGTAGCAATGTCTTTGTGGTTTGTTGATATTAATCATCGAGAAAT